TGATACTGGAACTCATGCCTTATCGAGCATCTTATCCCATTTTAAAATTGGTTTATTCTGCAGCAGCAAATGCTAATCATAATATGGGTTTGAACGGAGCTGATTCATTCATTAGTAAAGCCGAAGTCAATGGGGGCCCCTTTGTGAAAAAGTTAAGACCCAGGGCTAGAGGACGTAGTTATCCGATAAAAAGACCCACTTGTCATATAACAATTGTATTAAAAGATAAATCGAAATTTTAGAGATTCATCTAAAATTTCGATTTATCTTTAGAAAAAAAAATGGATGAAAAGATAATAGAATAAAAAAATATGGGACAAAAAATAAATCCACTTGGTTTCAGACTTGGTACAACCCAAAATCATCATTCCTTTTGGTTCGCACAACCAAAATTTTTTTTTGTAGGTCTACAAGAAGATGAGAAAATACGGAATTGTATCAAGAACTATGTACAAAAAAATAAGAGAATATCCCCAGGTTTCGAAGGAATTGGAATTGCACGAATAGAAATTCAAAAAAGAATCGATTTGATCCAGGTCATAATCTATATTGGGTTTCCCAATTTATTAATAGAGGGCCGAACGCGAGGGATCGAAGAATTACAGATGAATGTACAAAAAGAGTTGCATTCTGTGAACCGAAGACTAAATATTGCTATCACAAGAATTGAAAAACCTTATGGACACCCTAATATTCTTGCAGAATATATGGCTTCACAATTAAGAAATAGAGTTTCGTTTCGAAAGGCAATGAAAAGAGCTATTGAATTAACTGAACAAACAGATACAAAGGGAATTCAAATACAAATTGCAGGGCGTATCGACGGAAAAGAAATTGCACGTGTCGAATGGATCAGAGAAGGTAGAGTTCCTCTACAAACAATTCGTGCTAAAATTGATCATTGTTCCTATACAATTCGAACTATCCATGGAGTATTAGGCCTAAAAATTTGGATATTTGTGAACGAGGAATAATAGACCTTTTTTTATCTTGCCATTCTGTCCAGTGATAGAACAAAAAATTAGAAACTATTTCTGTTTTTTTACTTTTTCCGTTAAATTTAAATCAAACAAAAATAAACAATTCTAATTATAATTATATAAGGTTGAATAAAAAATAGATTAATCTTACTTTTGATATAATTTATAATTGCTATGCTTAGTGTGTGACTCGTTAGTTTTTTCTTTAGAGTTTAAAGCTGGGCTTCAAAAAAAAAGACTGACCCCCACTATAAACTTAATAACTATATAAAATAAAACAATAAAATAAACGAAAAACTAATAACCAACTTATTGCTTCGTATTGTCGAGATCCCAAGAAACAGTCACTATATGACTGAATGACTGAATCAATCATATAGTTGTAACAACTGAAATTTTCATAAAAAAAAATCTGATTATGGATTTTGAAGAAAAAAATAAAGGGATGCGGATAAATGGAAAGGTGATAGAAAGAGAGAACAAAAATATCAATGATAGATGATTCCAATATGTATGGTCTATGAATCACCTCATAAAAGGCAGTGTGATAAAGCATTAATATTGATATATTAATATATATAATAATACAAATAATAAAGTATAATATAAATAATAAAGAGCCCTGGGTTAATAGAAACTGAGGAGATTGGCTCGGGAACAAATTTTGTTGGGAGCTCCGTTGCAGAGTTCAGGCCTAACCATTAATGGAGAAGCTATAGGAACGACGAAACCTGTGACTATATAAGATTCTACTATTAAAATATAAATAAAATATAAAAGAAAAATGAATCCTAATAATTCATCGGGCGGGATGGCGGAACGAACCAAGAACAAATTGATTTACTCTGAGAGGTCATGGATTGATCCTACGAATGAAGCAGGAAAGAGTCAATATCCGCCCGCGAAACCCTTATTTATTTATTGTATTACAATACAATATTGGCTTGACTCGATAAGAGTAAAAAAAAAATAGGGATTCGTTATAAAAAATAAGCATTATCTATAAATATACACATCTAGCCATATATGGAGCTTCCTATGTAATAAATGAAATATCAATAAATCCCATTACTTAGTTTAGTGTACTAATTATTAAATAGATGTGTATCTGTATCGAATCTTTTCATTCGCGAGGAGCTGGATGAGAGGAAACTCTCATGTCCGGTTCTGTAGTAGAGGTGGGATTAATAAAAAACCATCAACTATAACCCTAAAAGAACTAGATTTCGTAAGCACCATAGAGGAAGAATGAAGGGAATATCTTGTCGGGGCAATCATATTAGTTTCGGCAGATATGCTCTTCAGGCACTTGAACCTGCTTGGATCACAGCTAGACAAATAGAAGCAGGGCGAAGAGCAATGACACGATATGCACGTCGTGGTGGAAAAATATGGGTACGTATATTTCCAGACAAACCTGTTACAATAAGACCTACGGAAACACGTATGGGTTCGGGGAAAGGATCTCCCGAATATTGGGTATCCGTTGTTAAACCAGGCCGAATACTTTATGAAATGGGTGGAGTATCAGAAACTGTAGCCAGAGCAGCTATCTCAATAGCTGCGTGCAAAATGCCTATACGAACTCAATTTATTATTTCAGGATAGGGATATAGAACTAAAGATAAACAAAAGGGGTATTGAGGATGAAAAAACAACCGCGGGTTTATTTATTTCTAGACAAACACTATTTCTTTTTTTCCTCATTCTTTGCATTGAAATAACAGATTCAAATAAAAATGATATGATTCAACCTCAGACCCTTTTGAATGTAGCAGATAACAGCGGAGCTCGAGAATTGATGTGTATTCGAATCATAGGAACTGGTAATCATCGATATGCTCATATTGGTGACGTTATTGTTGCTGTAATCAAAGAAGCAGTGCCCAATATGCCTCTAGAAAGATCAGAAGTAATTCGAGCTGTAATTGTACGTACATGTAAAGAACTCAAACGTGACAACGGTATGATAATACGATATGATGACAATGCTGCGGTTGTCATTGATCAAGAAGGAAATCCAAAAGGAACTCGAGTTTTTGGCGCGATTGCTCGGGAATTGAGACAGTTGAATTTTACTAAAATAGTTTCATTAGCTCCTGAAGTATTATAAATACTAGTAGATGAAACTATGATATAGTTATAGTGGGATATCTGAAATGGATTAAATTAATAGATTGTGTTTCACGCATATACTTTTAATAATTAATAATTGAAATTGAATAATTCAAAATAAAAAAACATGTTGATTATATCAAAATTAAGAAGCACCAATAATTAGAATTCGTCATGGGCAGAGACGCTATTGCTGATATAATAACTTCTATAAGAAATGCTGACATGAGTAAAAATGGAACGGTTCGAATAGCATCCACTAATATCACCGAAAACATTGTTAAAATACTCCTACAAGAAGGTTTTATTGAAAACGTTCGGAAACATCAGGAAAGTAACAAAGATTTCTTGGTTTCAACCTTGCGCCATAGAAGGACTAGGAAAGGAATATATAGAACTATTTTAAAACGTATCAGTCGACCTGGTCTACGAATCTATTCCAACTATCAAAAAATTCCTAAGATTTTAGGTGGAATGGGAATTGTAATTCTTTCCACTTCTCGAGGCATAATGACAAATCGAGAAGCTAGACTAGAAAAAATTGGAGGAGAAATTTTGTGCTATATATGGTGATCTTCCTCCGGTATCCTAATTTGATCTCTAACTTCCTATTTGTGAAATAGAGAGGAAAAGTGAGTTATATAACTCTTCCTCCATTAGTTGATGATATTTCAAGGGGTTACCTGGATGAAAGAACAAAAATTGATTCATGAAGGTTTAATTACTGAATCACTTCCCAACGGTATGTCCGGGTCCGTTTAGATAATGAAGATCTAATTCTAGATTATATTTCAGGGAGGATCCGACGCAGTTTGATACGGATACTGCCGGGAGATAGAGTAAAAATCGAAATAAGTCGGTATGATTCAACTAGAGGACGTATAATTTATAGACTCCGCAGCAAAGATTCGAGCGATTAAATGATTTTTGAAAACATTCCTTTGGTGAGAGATACAACTCGAAGCTAAAAAATAAAATACAAGAGACTTATTTTCTTCCAAGGAATAGATTTCAAATTAAGGTAAGGAGTGAGAAATATGAAAATAAGAGCTTCCGTTCGTAAAATTTGTGAAAAATGTCGACTGATCCGTAGGCGCGGACGAATTATAGTGATTTGTTCCAATCCGAGACATAAACAGAGACAAGGATAATCTTTCTTTTATAAAATTTCTCAAAGAAGGGCCATGTAAAAATAAAGGATCTGTTTTAACATGAAATGGATATCTCCGTATCTTTCTGTATATTTCTGATTCATATTTATGAGATGAAAAAATATGGCAAAACCTATACCAAAAATTGGTTCGCGTAGGAATGGACGTATTGGTTCACGTAAGAATGGACGTAGAATACCAAAAGGGGTTATTCATGTTCAAGCGAGTTTCAACAATACTATTGTAACTGTTACAGATGTACGAGGTCGGGTGGTTTCTTGGGCCTCCGCCGGTACTTCTGGATTCAAAGGCACAAGAAGAAAGACACCCTATGCTGCTCAAGCCGCCGCTTCAAATGCTATTCGTACTTCAGTTGATCAGGGTATGCAACGAGCAGAAGTTATGATAAAGGGTCCTGGTCTCGGAAGAGACGCAGCAGTACGGGCCATTCGTAGAAGTGGTATACTATTAAGTTTCGTACGTGATGTAACACCTATGCCACATAATGGATGTCGACCTCCTAAAAAAAGACGTGTGTAAAAATAAGAATTAAACGGATTGCAAGAGAAATAAATGATTCAATGATCTGATCAAATAATAATATTTAGTATGGTTCGAGAGGAAATAGCAGGATCCACTCGAACACTACAGTGGAAATGTGTTGAATCAAGAGTAGACGGTAAGCGTCTTTATTATGGTCGTTTCATTCTGTCCCCGCTCATGAAAGGGCAAGCCGATACCATAGGTATTGCCA